TACTATTTCCGCATCTCCCTGACCAAACCCACCCACATTAGGATTACTTGTTAATGGTTGATCAATCTTAATGGATTCACCTTCAGAAACAAGAAGTTCTGGTCCTGGAGGTACAATATCTACGACTTGGTGTCCGTCAGATGCATCCACTATGTTTATTTCATACCCCCCCTTTTCTTTACGCACTATTTTGCTTACTATACCTGCTGTTGTAGCATTATATACTGTATTGTTACTCTTACTCCCATCGGGATAAATCTGCCCCCTTCCCCTGTTCCCACCAACGTATATAGGATATTTTAAGAAGTAAACATCTTTCTTAGTAGCAGGGTCCGGTGAAAGAATAGGAAAGGTGATTTCCCTATATTTCTGACCAGGAACAGGTCCTATCACAAGAATATTTTTTTGAGTCGGGCGATAAATCTGAAAAGACAGATTACCCATCCTTTCTTTCATTTGGGGAGAAATACGATCAGGAGGCGCTAGTTCGAATCCATCCGGTAAAATAAGAACCGCCCCTACATTCAAGGACCCCTTTTTCCCATTAGAAAGAACTTGTTTCAGTTGCATATCATACGGGATTCTAACAACTGCTTCAAATACAGTATCAGGAAGTACTGCTTGTGGAACCTCAATATCCACGGGCTTATTAGCTAAATGGCAATTGGCGCATACAATACGCCCGGTTGCTTCTCGTGGATTTTCATAACTCTGTTGTGCAAAAATGGGATATGCATGTGAAATCGATGCCCAAGTTATTATATATATCAATAGCATGATCGATAGAGACATGGATCGAGTCATCTGCTCCTTTACCCAAGAAAAGATATTTCTATTTTGCATGGTCCAATCATTGATCCCAAAAATGTATACATTTATACAATAAATTAGGTAGGCTGCTAGTATAGTTTCCTATCCACGATTAGACTATTTTATTATTTTACTGGAATACAGGAATACTCCCCTGGATGAATAAAAAGAGAAAGAGTGCTTAAGATTTTGACTGATTTGTTTATGGACGAAGTAAGAAAGATTATCATTGGATTCATATTAGTGAATCATTCTTTAGTCTTTCATTGAATGATAAATCACTACAAGCGAGGGAGATACACGATTTAAATAATGGAAAATCCAATATTTAAAAAAGGTATCTAGAATGACTGGAAAAATAGAAACAAGAACAGATAGAATTTGATCATTATGAGAAAATCCAAAATCCTTGTAGACAAAAGAAATTATTAGTTTCCAACCACGAGGCGAATGGAATCCAATACAAAAATCAGTTAACAAAAGAATAGAAAAGGCTTTTATTGTGTCGCTTAAATTATAGAGAAATTCTCGAACCCAAGAATTAAGAATGGCAAGGTCTTCATTACACAGAATAGAATAACCACTTAAAATAGCAAAACTTATTATATTTGTCGAGAAATGCAAAATGGTATGGATATGACCCTCATTGTGCATCTTAACCAATTGTATTGTTTCTTCGTGGATTCCTATACGAAGCTTTTGTATATGCGTCTCCGGGTACTCCTTTATCATTTCGTCCAAAAAAAAGAGTTCTTCTAATTCTATGAATTTATCTAAAATCTTCTTTTCTTGAATATCATTCAAAAAAGTTTCGGATTTACTAGTAGTCCACCAATTACTAACCCAAGACTTTATACTTTTGTTAAATGAGAAAGAGATCCACCAGGGTAAAAAGACTATAGATGCAAGATATGGAAAGGGGGCAAATGTTTTCTTTTTTGTCATTTTGAATCAGTCAATTTTTAATGAAATGAAGCGACTTCCTGGCTGGACTCTACTCAATCTTGTATTTTTATGAAAGAGGAGCTCTCTAGCAAAAAAAAAACAAAGAGGATTGGATTCCTGGGCCTCTTGCCCAATGCAGAGAAAAATGCTTCAGTTCATTTCAAAATACTTCAATAGGTACGCGCAAGAAATAGGCCAATTCAGCAGCTTTTTGTTCAATTTCTCGTGGAGTCAAATTCTCATCAGTACGAGTCAGCGGAAGGGCTCCCTGACCTCTGATTTCCATATAAAGTACACGACGAGGATAAAGACCCTCTATAACTTCGATTCGAATCGATTGGATATCTCTCATAAGGAATCGAAAGAAAATGCGACGATTTCTTCCAGGAAATCCCCAACGAAAAATACAAACTTTTCCCTTTTTTCTATCGAATTGCTCATAACCACTACCTACATTCCACCAAATAGCGCACCACAAATAGGAGCTAACGAAGAGACCCGCGATCCCATAGAAGGACATCACGACCCCTTGTGGAAAAAAAAGGATTTGCTGAGACGGAAATAAGGATATCAGATTGCGACCAAGATAACTAAAAGTTCCAACCAATAGGAATCCTAATGAACCTAAAAAAAGGATACAGGCCCAAAGGAAATTACTTGTTTTCCGAGACCCCGTTATAAGTTCTATCCATATACGTTCTGATCGCCAGTTCATACAAGATCCAGGTGCATTTTATTGGAATTGAGAGAATAACCCAAGCGAAAAAGTAACTTTCACCAACTAGCACTATTAGAATTGGAATCATTAGGAATAATTCTAATTATATAGAACTATTTTTCTTTTATACAATATAATAGGGTCTTTCAAACAAAGTCATTTTCATATTTTACTCCCGTTGGAGCTAGATAATCTTGTTTTTTTGAACATGAATAGATAAAGAAGCCATTGCAATTGCAGGAAATACTAGGCCCACGATAGGTACAAAAAAAGCAGGGAAGCTGAAAGTTTCCATAGACTAGATACCTCGATTGAATATTTTAACCTCTTATCTTATAAAGTAAAGAGATCTTAAGTATATAAAGTATAGATAATGTACATAGACTATGTACATTATCTATACTTTATATACTTAAGATTCGTCCTTTTTTTTTCTTCTTCTTCTTTTTTTTATTTACATGATTTTTTATATCATGTAAATAAAAAAAAGAAAAAGAAGAAGGGTTTTTTCCCAAGGCTTTTATAGCCTTCGTAATAAAAATCGGACTAAAAATGCCGGAACAAGAAAGCCAACAAGGCTAATGAATGAGTACAAAACTGCACGTTTTGTATCCTTATCTATGTTATGAATGATGATATACAGCCTTTTCAGAATAAAAAGGCTTTTTCTTACAAATACCTTGACTTTCTGAAAGATTCAGTCGAGATTTTTTTTTTTTTTTCAGTGAGGTTTTCATTTTTGATTTTTTTGGTTTCTTTATAAGATTAAGTATTTAACTTAACATCTCAAATCTCTATCTTGTATGTACTGCCGTTAATTCTGATTCCTGTTTATCTACTTTACTTATACTTATGGATTTGAATGGGCCTGTATGCATAAGAAAGACCCGCCTTCTTGGAATTGTAAATAAGGTGGATCTTTCTTATGCATGTTCAATTACTCGGATATAATAAGATGACCGCGGTTAATTGAATAGAATAGATCTCTGTTTCGGTTATTCTAGTTATATCATATATACGAATTGTTGTTTTATTGTTAAGAACAACAACTTGTTGTTTCCATAATTAGAAATTAGACCTTTTTTCTCGGTTATTGTTCTCTGTCTTGTGGTGTGAGATCCCCTTTAAATTGGATGAAGTTCTTCTATTATATATATGCGGCTATAACAAATCCCCCTTTTTTTGACTTTCATTTTGATTCACCGGAAAGAAACCATGAAGTTGAAACAACTCACTCAGAACGCCTTTTAAAGGATTACGTGGTACGATTGGGTCGAATAAGCCTTTCTCGAATAAATACTCAGTCTCTTGTGAACCTTCAGGTATTTCGGTTTTCAATGTTTCTTCAATTACTCTTTTACCCGCAAATGCAATGTAGGCATTAGGTTCGGCAATAATGATATCCCCTAACATACCAAAGCTGGCGGTCACTCCACCGGTTGTAGGAGATGTAAGGATCGATACATATAATACGTTTTTATTTGATTGATAGTTATATGAAGCGGAAGATATTTTTGCCATTTGCATCAAACTCAAACTCCCTTCTTGCATACGGGCTCCCCCGGAAGCACACACTATAATAACAGGTAGAGATTTATCAGTAGCATATTCGATCAAACGGGTTATTTTCTCGCCTACTACGGATCCCATACTCCCCCCCATGAACTGAAACTCCATAACCCCAATTGCTAGGGGAATGCCATTTAATTGACCTATGCCTGTTTGAACAGCCTCATTTAACCCTGTCTCTTTTTGATAAGAATCAATACGATCGATATAAGACCCCTCCTCCTTCGAATCAGTGGGGCCCGCAAAACAAGCCATTCCGTCACCCATTGGAGCCCGCGCCGAATCAAATTCAGGGGCCACAGAAATAATGTCCTCATCGCCATCTTTTTTATCTTCATAGGCATCCTCCTCCTCCGAATCAAATTCAAGGGCCACAGAAAACATGTCCTCATCCATTGGAGCCCAAGTGCCGGGATCAATCAAAAGTTCAATTCTATCTGAACTACTCATTTTCAAATGAGACCCACAGTGTTCACAAATATTCAATTTTTCCTTCAAAAACCTCTTATAATTTAATTCATAACAATTTTCGCATAGAACCCACAAATCCTTGTAATTTATACTTATACTGGGATTTTGTTGCATATGGGAATCGCTTTCTTCATGGGAATCCATTTCATAACAAATGTAAGTAACAATGTATCTAATAGCCTTTTGGTCTACATTAAAAATAGAACTATAAATGTCACTATTCATAAGGATTTCAATATCAAGATAATTGTCAATGCAATTTAGAATGTAACTATTCAAACTATATCTAGAAAGTGCTTTTTCTAGTTTACCTCGAAACAGGGGAAGGGGCTCATTGTCAATCTCAAAAATATTATTTTCAATATCAAAATATATGGAATAATTGTGACCATCACTGTCTTGAACTAAAAAAGAAGTATCATCAGAGAGGAAACTCGGAATGCCTATGACATGGAATAAATGATCAATATTATCGCAAGAGGGGCTC